GATATTAATCGTAAACAAGTTTATAAAAATGAAGAACGAATAAGACTAACAGGTATGGAATTTAATTTACTCGAATTACTCATTAGTAATTCAGGAGAACCATTATCTAGAACAACCATTTTAGAAGAAGTTTGGGGATATACTCCCGAAAGACACTTAGATACTAGAGTTGTAGATGTACATATATCAAGACTTAGAGCCAAATTAGAAGATGATCCTAGTAATCCAGAATTAATTTTAACTTCACGAGGTACAGGATATCTATTCCAACGCATAATAGAAGTTAACAAAAATTATAATCAACTGATTCAATTACAGAGGATTTAAATTATTAATATAAATTAACAAACTTACTGAAGTTAAAAATTTTTATTTTTGAAATTATAATAATTATGTGTCAACTATTAAATTTTTAAGAAAAGTAAAACCTTTATTATTTTTTAATATTTATTATTAAATAATTTATATCAAAGTTTAAATTAATTGTATTTTCTTGTAGATCTTAAGTAGTAAGATTTATAACATTCAGATTAATTGTACATAAAAAGAATACTTAAATAAAGTTTTGGGAGAATATTTATGACTATAGCTATAGAAAGAAATATACAAAGAGGTTGGTTTGATTTAGTTGATGATTGGCTCAAGCGTGATCGATTTGTCTTTATTGGATGGTCGGGGTTACTACTTTTTCCTTGTTCATATCTAGCACTAGGTGCTTGGTTTACAGGTACAACTTTTGTTACTTCTTGGTATACCCATGGTTTAGCTTCTTCTTATTTAGAAGGATGTAATTTTTTAACTGCTGCAGTATCAAGCCCTGCAAATAGTATGGGACACTCATTATTATTCTTATGGGGACCAGAAGCGCAAGGTGATTTTACTAGATGGTGCCAAATTGGAGGTTTATGGACATTTACAGCTTTACATGGTGCTTTCGGATTAATAGGCTTTTGTTTACGTCAATTTGAAATAGCAAGATTAGTAGGAATTAGACCATATAATGCAATAGCTTTTTCAGGACCGATTGCAGTTTTTGTTTCAGTATTTCTTATATATCCACTTGGCCAAGCTAGTTGGTTTTTTGCGCCTAGTTTTGGAGTTGCAGCTATATTTCGATTTATTTTATTTTTACAAGGTTTCCATAATTGGACTCTAAATCCATTTCATATGATGGGTGTTGCTGGCATACTAGGAGGAGCATTACTTTGTGCTATTCATGGAGCAACTGTAGAAAATACACTATTTGAAGATGGCGAAGCTGCTAATACTTTCAGGGCATTTACACCTACACAATCAGAAGAAACTTATTCAATGGTTACAGCCAATCGTTTTTGGTCGCAAATTTTTGGTGTTGCATTTTCAAACAAAAGATGGCTACATTTCTTTATGCTATTTGTACCAGTTACTGGACTATGGACAAGCTCTATTGGCATCATAGGACTTGCATTAAATTTACGTGCATATGATTTCGTATCTCAAGAATTACGTGCTGCAGAGGATCCAGAATTTGAAACTTTTTATACTAAAAATCTGCTTCTCAATGAAGGTATAAGAGCCTGGATGGCAACACAGGATCAACCACATGAAAATTTTGTATTCCCAGAGGAGGTTTTACCACGTGGAAATGCCCTTTAATAATCGTATTGAATTAGCCGGTAGAAGTATTGAGTCCACAGGTTATGCCTGGTGGGCTGGAAATGCTCGTTTAATAAATGTATCTGGTAAATTATTAGGCGCTCATGTAGCTCATGCAGGTCTAATAGTGTTTTGGACAGGTGCAATGACTTTATTTGAAGTTGCACATTTTTTACCAGAAAAACCATTGTATGAGCAAGGTTGTATTTTATTACCTCATTTAGCTACATTAGGTTGGGGTGTAGGGCCTACTGGTGAAATTATTAATACTTATCCTTATTTTGTCATAGGCGTGTTACATCTAGTTTCTTCAGCAGTATTAGGATTTGGAGGACTTTACCATTCTCTTATAGGTCCTGAAATACTAGAAGAATCATACCCATTCTTTGGATATGACTGGAGAGACAAAAATAAAATGACAACGATTTTAGGTATTCATTTAATTTTATTAGGTATTGGGGCTTTTTTGCTTGTTATAAAAGCTATGTTCTTTGGTGGGGTTTATGATACATGGGCTCCTGGAGGAGGAGATGTACGTTATATTAATAATCCTACCTTGAATCCATTAGTAATTTTTGGGTATCTTTTAAAATCTCCTTTTGGAGGAGATGGATGGATTATAAGTGTAAATAATATGGAAGATTTAATTGGTGGCCATATTTGGATTGGTTTGATTTGTATTGGTGGAGGCATATGGCATATTTTAACTAAACCATTTGGATGGGCAAGAAGAGCTTTTGTATGGTCAGGTGAAGCTTATCTATCATATAGTTTAGCTGCCTTATCATTAATGGGTTTTATTGCATGTATTTACGTATGGTATAATAATACAGCTTACCCAAGTGAATTTTATGGTCCTACAGGACCGGAAGCTTCCCAAGCTCAAGCTTTCACTTTTTTAGTTAGAGATCAACGTTTAGGTGAAAATGTAGCTTCAGCTCAGGGACCAACAGGTCTTGGAAAATACTTAATGAGATCCCCAAGTGGAGAGGTGATTTTTGGTGGAGAAACTATGAGATTTTGGGATCTAAGAGCTCCTTGGTTAGAACCATTAAGAGGTCCAAATGGCTTAGATTTGAATAAAATCAAAAATGATATTCAGCCATGGCAAGAGAGAAGAGCAGCTGAATATATGACTCATGCTCCACTAGGATCAATTAATTCAGTAGGTGGTGTAGCAACTGAGATTAATTCATTTAATTATGTATCTCCACGGTCTTGGTTAACAACTTCACATTTTGTTTTAGGGTTTTTTCTATTTGTTGCACATTTATGGCATGCAGGAAGAGCAAGAGCTGCTGCTGCTGGATTTGAAAAAGGTATCAATAGAGAAAATGAACCAGTACTTTCAATGAAATTAATAGATTAAAAAAAAAATATCTTGCTCTATTGCAATAGAGCAAGATATTTTTTTTTAGTTTTTTAGACAAGTCCTAGAAAATGTAAGACACCTTTTCCTGTTAGGAGCTCAGTTACTAAAGCTGATATAAAACCAATCATAGCTAATCTTCCATTCCAATTTTCTGCTCCTGCAGTAAAACCCCAACTCCATGTATTACGATCTTTATTTTGCATGACTTAATTCCTCTATTTAATTTTCTATTTTAAATAAATTAAATTTACTATAATAATTATAACATAAATTTTATAAATTTCAATAGTAGTTTTAATAAAAAAAATAAAATTATTTAGGATTGATTAGACAAATTTTAATCTTCTATATTATAATGTTGATATAAATAATTTTTATCTATATTTTCATAGATTAACTATGTTAATGTTTATATTGTTTGTTATAGTTAAAATTATTCTTGGTGTCATTACAGAATTTTGTAGAATATACTTATTTGCCCTATCAATTAGGGTATTTCTAGCATGGATAGTTACTATTAATTGGTATACTCAACCTTATATTGTTTTAAAGAAACTAACAGACCCTTATTTAAATTTATTTAGAGGTACTCTACCATTAATCTTAGGGATGGATTTTTCCAGTATGTTAGGGTTTCTATTTTTAGAATGTGTGATAAAACTATTAGAAAGTATTTATATTGAAATAATGTATTAAAATTATATAAAATTATAAATAATATAAAATATGTTAAAGATAAGATTAAAAAGGTGTGGAAGAAAAAAACAAACAAGCTTCAAGATAGTCGTTATGAATAATCTTGATAAAAGAGATGGTCAGGAAATAGAAGAATTAGGTTTTATAAATCCACGAACCAAAGAAAAATATCTAAATATAAATAAAATTAATCATTATTTAAGCTTTGGTGCAAAGCCTACTAAAACAGTCTTTGATATATTAAATAAGGCTAAAGTCTTATAAAATAACAAATGAATATTATATTTTGTCAAAAATAATCTGAACAAAGAAAATGCATAGAAATAATAGTGCTGACAATTTGGATATACTACTTTTTACCATGGAATGTTTGGAAAATTCTATCTTGTCTAAAATTATTAACTTTATTAATATAAATAATTATTCCAAACAATATATAGATGACCTTATTGAATTTAAAATGAATAGTTTAATGAAAATCACTAAATCAACTAATAAGTATAAAATAGATAAATTCAATGAAATATTTAATATTTATGAAATAATCAACCTTTATATTAATAAAAATCATATTAAATATATTATTTTTAAATTACTATATATTAATGAAAAAAAATATCTTAATCAAAAGATAACTAAAAGACAAGAAGAGCTTATAAGCGGGTACTTCAATAAATATAAATTTTATTTTAGATTGTTTTATCCTATAACTTTAATAGGAAAAGATAATTTTTTTAACGATGAATATATAAATCAAATTGCTATTAATAGTTTACTATGTTTATATCTAAATTGTTTTGCAGATGGCTTAATAAAAATATGGAAGTTCGTAAATAATAACCATCTCTTACAAGGAAGTAGCTCCTTGTAAGAGATGGTTATTATTTACGAACTTCCATATTTTTATTCATTTCATCTACAACTAGACACTCAGTTGTTAGAATCATGCCTGCAATAGAAGATGCATTTTGTAATGCAGATCTTGTTACCTTAGCTGGATCAATAATACCTGCTTCATACATATTGACAAATTTACCATTAGAAGCATCATATCCTATAGCAAAATCTTGATTTTTTATTTCATCTATAACAATAGCTCCATTCTTACCTTCATTTTGTACAATACGTTTTAAAGGCGCTGTTATCGCTTTTTCCACAATTAATGCACCTATTAACTCATCTTCTTTTAAAATATCTTTTGCCCACTTAAATAAATCATTAGCTAAATGTACTAAGGTAGCTCCACCACCCGGAACAATACCTTCCTCAATGGCAGCTTTAGTAGCATTTATTGCATCTTCTAAACGTAATTTTTTATCTTTCATTTCAGTTTCTGTTGCAGCACCAACCTTAATAACAGCGATACCCCCACCTAATTTAGCGAGTCTTTCTTGTAATTTCTCTTTCTCATATGATGAATCAGTTATTTCAATTTGTTTACGAATTTGTTCACATCTAGATTTAACATTATTTTCATTAGCATTAGATATAATAGTTGTTGACTCTTTATTTACAATAACTTTATTAGCCTGCCCAAGCATTGATAAATCAACTTTATCTAGACTTAAACCAGCGTCTTCTGTAATTAATTGTCCTCCTGTTAATATAGCAATATCTTCCAAAATTGATTTTCTCCTATCTCCAAAACCAGGAGCTTTAACAGCTACAACATTTAATATTCCTCTTAATTTATTAACAATTAATGTCGCAAGTGCTTCTTTTTCTACATCTTCAGCTATTATTAGAAGTGGTTTATTTGTTTTAGCAATTTGTTCTAAGATTGGTAAAAGATCTTGTTGAACAAGTGTTATCTTTTTATCTGTTATTAAAACATATACATTTTCTTGAACTACTTCCATTCTATCACTATCTGTTATAAAATACGGAGAAATATATCCTCTTTCGAATTTCATGCCTTCTTTAATTTCTAATTCAGTAGTAGTTGATTTCCCCTCTTCTATAGAAATCACACCTTCACGCCCAACTTTTTCAATTGCATCTGCAATCATTTTTCCTATATTTTCATCATTACCTGAAGAAATTGTTGCTACTTGAGTAATAGCTTTATTGTCTTCAACAGGACGAGAATACTCAGAAATTTTATTAACAATAAATTGGGTTGCTTTATCTATTCCTCTCTTTAAAGCAATAGGATTTGCTCCTGCTGCAACGTTTCTCATTCCTTGTTTCACAATTGCATGTGCTAATACAGTAGATGTAGTAGTCCCATCACCAGCAACATCATTTGTTTTAGAAGCTGCTTGTCTAATTAAGGCGACTCCTGTATTTTCTATATGATCCTCAAGCTCTATTTCTTTAGCAATAGTTACACCATCATTTATTATTTGAGGAGAACCATATTTTTTTTCAATTACAACATTACGTCCTTTAGGACCTAAAGTAACAGACACAGCCTCGGCAAGTATATCTATTCCTTTTTCTAGAGCTTTGCGTGCATTTTCTTGATATAAAATCTGTTTAGTCATAATTGTTTTAATATGTAAAAATGAAATGAAAATGTTAAAACCTGTATAATAAAACTATTAATATTAAAATATTGAATAATATTTTTATAAAAGGTACGGTTTTCTGAACTATAATTAAAATAATTTTAAAATAATTTGTTATTTTAATTATAAAACTTTACCTAAATATTTATACTCAGATTTTGAGTATATATTGTTAGTATGTAAACTATAAAGACTTTATTTTTTATATATAGTATAGTTATTTTATACATGAGGGCTTGTAGCTCAGTGGAATAGAGCACATGGCTACGAACCATGGTGTCGGGGGTTCGAATCCCTCCTTGCCTGAGATAATATATAAAATATATTGTTATATGAAAATGAGGTGTAGCCAAGCGGTAAGGCAGCGGACTTTGACTCCGCGATTCGTAGGTTCGAATCCTACCACCTCAGATAATTGTATATATGCTATATACGAGACTGAATGGATTTGAACCATTGACCTAATGTTTAGGAAACATTTACTCTATCCAACTGAGCTACAGTCTCTTATGTTTAATAAAATGCATTCTCTAATCATATATATGAATATATGATATAATGGTATATTCTATCATGTAATAATATATTATATAAAAAATTATATATTAAATTATGGCATCTATTCAATTTATAGCAGGTGTGGATGAACAAGAAATTCCAGATATAAAATTAACTAGATCAAAAGACGGAAAAACTGGTACAGCTACATTTATTTTTACAAATCCAAATATTTTTCAAAAAACTTCTACATATCAAGGTGATATTACAGGTATGTATTTAATTGATGAAGAAGGCAAAATAGTAACCAGAGAAGTGAATGCAAAATTTGTTAATGGTAAACCTTATAAAATTGAAGCTTTATATATTATAAAAAATAATGAGGAATGGGATAGATTTATGCGATTTATGGACAGATATGCCAAAGAAAAAGGTCTAAGCTTTACTAAATCATCTAATGAATAAAAAAATATATGGTATCTTGAAGATACCATATATTTTTTATGTTTTATGTAAGACATAAGCCGGGTTTAGTTCTTGAAATTTATTTTCAAGGGTGGTTATTTATCTTAAAGTATCTATTACTAAATACTTTATGCGGTTTTTAAAGCATAAAATTAAAATTCATTTTAGCTTAAAATCATATCATATATACCTTGCTTTTTATTGAGGCTTACTGCCATAATATTTCACAATATTAGAGGTATGAAATTAATATACCGTTGCAACTTTAATAACTTTAAGATAAAGTTATTAGAATATTTTCTGTAGTGCTTTGCTAATGATCTATCATTCTGGAATTTATCCAGCAATATTTTTAACTCAAAGCCCGGACTTTCCTCAGTAATATAAAGTTCTTATATACTGCAACCACCTACGCTTACATTATATACTTTATAAGATTTATCCTCCTCCGACAAGAGTTAAGATTTCTAATTTATCTCCTTCTTGTAGACCTGTGACAGGCCATAAATTTTTAGATATAATTTCCTTATTATATTCTACAACAATTAAATTAATATCAAAATTTAAATATGTGATTAATTCACTTATAGTCATACAAGGTGAACAATAATAGTTTTTTCCATTAATATATATTAATATAGAATTCATAAATCAATAAATACTAAAAAATTTTTATTAATTAAATTTTGGTGGATGTAGCCAAGCGGTAAGGCAATGGATTGTGGCTCCATCAATCGCGGGTTCAAATCCCGTCATTCACCCTATAGTAAGATATTAAACTTATTATTCAATAATTAAATTATTTTTTATTGCATATCGTACTAATTCAGTCCGACTCCTGGTAAGAGTTTTATTAAATAATCGACTTACATATTTTTCTACATTACGAGAGCTTATATTTAATTGGCGTGCAATTTCTTTATTCATAAAACCAGAGACAACTAAATTTAAAATTTGTTGTTCTTTAATTGTTAAAGAAAATATTTTCAATCCTTCTATTTGAGAATTTGCTTTTAATAAGTTTTTAATATCTGATATCCAAATGAGATCTGGATCCTGAGTTTCTTCTTTAAGCCTTGTTAAAATATTATTTATTATTGATAATAACTCCTCAGGATCAATAGGTTTAACTAAATAGCTATTACAACCAATATTATAAGCCTTTATGCGATCTTCTGTCATACCTTTTGCACTTAACAATATTACTGGCATTAATTTAAATCGTATATTTTTTCTTATTCTTTTTAAAAATTCATAACCATTAATTCCAGGTAAAATTATATCGGCAATAATTAAGTCAATAGAAATGCTATTAATAATAGAAAATGCTTCACTAACATTCTTTGCTAAGATTACTTCGAAGTTATATTCTTCGAGATAGCTCTTTAGCGATTGACGAACACTTAATTCATCATCAATAATTAGTAATTTATATTTCATACAATTCAAAATAATATTATATGAAAATGAAATTTATTTCTAATCTAAAAGATAACAATTATAAAAATTTATTTATAGATAATAATCTAATACTAGATAATATAATTAAAAATTCTTTGTATTTGGAAATTGATAAGTATGAAAAACTTTATTTTACTATATCAGATCTAAAATACTATTTCCTTATAACAAAAGGAACAATAAGAATTAGCAAAATATATAATAATGGCGCAAAATTTACCTTTATTTTTTTAAAGGAATATGATTTATTCGGGAAATTTGGCGAAATAAAAAAAAAAAATTCATCTCTTATCTATGAATTAGAGGCATTAGAAAAGACTTATTTATTAAAAATATCAATACCTGCAATATTTAATAAAATACATCAGCATACAATATTGTACAAAAATTTAATTTTCGCACTAAATAAAAGACTTATACGCAATAATATGCTAATGGAAATTTTGACTCATAGAAATATAAAAAACAGATTAATTAGTTTTTTACTATATTTAGCATTATATTTTGGATCTTTATCAAAACTAGGAATCATTATTAATTTGAACTTATCTCATAATACAATTGCAGAAATTTTATGTTCTACCAGAGTGACAATAACACGATATATCCAATTCTTAAAAAAAATGAAATATATTAAATATATAAAAAAAAATTTAATTATTATAAATCCTATTTTATTAACTCAATATAACAATTTATAACTATAAATAAAAAAAATGAAATTTTAAATAAAAAAATATATAATAAATATAACTTAAATTTGTATTCTCAAATTTAAACTTATTTATATTTACACTATCATCTTAATATATTATAAATACACATACATGAAAATAACATATGGGAAAAATATACGATTGGTTTGAAGAACGCCTTGAAATACAAGCAATAGCAGATGACATTACTAGCAAATATGTTCCTCCTCATGTAAATATATTTTATTGTTTAGGAGGCATTACATTAACTTGTTTTATAATACAAATTGCAACTGGCTTTGCTATGACATTTTATTATAGACCAACTGTTACAGATGCCTTTTCTTCAATAGAATACTTAATGACAACAGTAAATTTCGGCTGGCTAATTAGATCTGTACATAGATGGTGTGCCAGTATGATGGTTCTAATGATGATTTTACATAGCTTTAGAATTTATTTAACTGGTGGATTTAAAAAACCTAGAGAATTAACATGGATTACTGGAGTAATTTTGGCTGTATTGACTGTGTCATTTGGAGTAACAGGATATTCTCTACCATGGGATCAAGTTGGATATTGGGCTGTTAAAATTGTGACTGGTGTGCCAGAAGCAATTCCTTTTATTGGTACTAGTTTGGTAGAATTATTGCGTGGAGGTTCTAGTGTTGGGCAAGCTACCTTGACAAGGTTTTATAGTTTACATACTTTTGTTTTACCTTTATTAACAACCGTTTTTATGCTAATGCACTTTCTCATGATTCGTAAACAAGGAATTTCTGGTCCACTATAATATATAAAGGAGCAAATTCATGTCAATTTTAAAAAAACCAGATTTGTCTAACTTAGAATTAAGGGCAAAATTAGCTAAAGGAATGGGACATAATTATTATGGCGAACCAGCGTGGCCAAATGATTTATTATATGTTTTTCCTGTTGTAATTTTAGCTACTATAGCTTGTTGTATTGGTTTAGCAGTAATGGAACCTTCATCTATTGGAGAAAAAGCTGATCCATTTGCTACTCCATTAGAAATTTTACCTGAATGGTATCTTTATCCAACATTTAACTTGTTAAGAGTAATACCTAATAAATTATTAGGTATTTTATCAATTACTTTAATTCCTATAGGTTTAATTCTAGTACCATTTATCGAAAATAGAAATCCATTCCAAAATCCTTTTAGAAGACCAATAGCAACTACTATTTTTTTGATTGGTACCCTAAGTTCTATTTGTTTAGGAATAGGAGCTACTTTACCAATAGATAAGGCAATTACTTTAGGTCTATTTTAAATATAAAGATCGAATAAGGATTGAATAGAAGATAAAAATAATCTAGTGTATCTTAGTTATTTATATAAATAACTAAGATACACTAGATTATTTTTATCTTCTATTCAATCCTTATTCGATCTTTACTTGAGCACCAACGGACTCAAGATCTTTTTTGACCTGTTCAGCATTTTCTTTAGAAACTGCTTTTTTCAAAACTTGAGGCACCGAATCTACAAGATCTTTAGCTTCTTTTAAGCCCAAACCTGTTATTGTACGAACTGCTTTTAAAACAGATATTTTTTTATCAGTTGGCACTACTTCTAGTATCACATCAAATTCTGTTTTTTCTGTAACCTGTTGCTGTAAAGATTTTTGTTCTTCAACAGATGATAAATTCGTTGCACTTATGAATTGGCTTGCAGATGCATTTACATTAAAAGTCTTTTCAATTTCCTTTACTAATTCAGATGCTTCTATTAAACTTAATTCCTTTAATTCTTCTAAAATTACTGAAACTTTATTATTCATAATAAAATATTAAATTGTTTTAATTGGAAAAAATAATAAATAAATTAAAAATATTAAACATGTATTCAATATATTATATCAAAGTGTTAACATCAATACTGATTGAAGGACTCATTGTACTACAAATATAACAACTTTTCCAATATTTGCCCTTGACACCAGATGGTTTATTTTTATTAATAGAATCTTTAATAGCCAATAAATTAGATAATAAATCCTCAGTACTAAAATCAACCCTTCCAAAACCTATATGTACAATTCCTGTTTTATCTGCTCTATATTCAATTTTACCATTTTTAAAATTTTTTATTGTATTAGCAAGATCATTTGTCACTGTACCAGTTTTAGGTGAAGGCATTAAGCCTTTAGGACCAAGAATTTTCCCAAATTTAGCCATTTTAGGCACAAAATCAGGCGTAGCAATTAAATAATTGAAATCTAAAGAATTATTATTTATAATAGTGTCTAATATTTCATCTGATCCAACCAAATCTGCTCCGGCAGATTTAGCAATTTCTAATTGAGATGGGTTAGTTATAACTGCTATTTTGATACTTTTACCCGTTCCGTTAGGTAAAAGCACACTTGCTCTTAGTTGTTGATCATTATATTTGGGATCTATTGCTAAATTTATATGAACTTCCGCAGTTTCTGCAAACCTAGCATTAGCAATTGTCTTCATTAACTCAATTCCTTCTCTAGGTTCATATGATTTTTTTGAGATCTGTGATTTAATTTGTTGATAACGTTTTGATTTATTTATCATTTTTTTTTTAGTAATTTTATTTATTATCACTTATTTTTAAATAAAATTTTATTTATTTTTTATTTTTATTAATTACAATACCCATATTTTTAGCAGTTCCTTCCACTATTTTTATAGCTTTAGAAATATCATTCGTATTCAAATCTGGCATTTTAATATTAGCTATTTCCATTAACTGATTATAATCAAGAGTACCTATTTTATTCTGATTACACTTATCAGAACCTTTATTTATATTTAATAATTTTTTGATTAATTCTGATACAGGTGGTGTTTTTAATATAAAATTAAAACTTTTATCTTCATAAATATAAATTTCTGCTGGAATTATTAACCCAATCTTATCACTAGTTTTAGCGTTATATTCCTTACAAAACATCACTATATTAACACCATGTTGTCCTAAAGCAGGTCCTACAGGAGGAGCTGGCGTAGCTTTACCTGCAGGTAAAGCTAATCTTACTATACTAATTAGTTTTTTACTCATTTATTGATATTATATTGAGATGTAAATAGAATAATTTATTTTATTTATTGATAATATAAAATATTATTTTATCAAAAAGCAAAAATAAAAAATCACGTCCTGAAGGAATTGAACCCTCGGCATTAGGTTTTGGAAACCTACGTTCTACCAACTGAACTAAGGACGCTTATTTATTAATTAATTTAATATATTAATAATCTTATTATAACTAAGAATAAATTATTTAGATGCTGAATCCAGATTTAAATTCATTAGAATTATCAACTACAGAATATGAGAGATATAATAAGCACTTAATTTTGCCTCAAGTGCAAATAGAAGGACAAAAAAGACTAAAAGTAGCTAAAGTTCTGTGTATAGGTGCTGGAGGTTTAGCTTCAAGTGTTTTAACTTATTTAGTTTCTTCTGGGATAGGTGTTGTAGGTATAATTGATTATGATATAATCGAATTATCAAATTTACCACGCCAAACAATTTACAATCCTACGAATATAGGGCTTCATAAAGTTAAGTGTGCGAAAGAAAATTTATCAAGTTTGAATTCTGATTCTAAAATTTATATTTATAATGAAAAATTAAATATAAGTAATGGAATAAACATAATCAGAAGTTATGATTTAATAATGGATTGTACTGATAATTTTGCAATCCGTTTATTAATTAATGATATATGTTATCTTTTAAGTAAAACTTTAATTTTTGGTGCTGTTATAGGCTTTCAAGGACAATTCACTATCTTTAATTATCAAAGCTCAAGTAACTATAGAGACTTATACTGTATAGAAAAATCAAACTCCATATATCAATTAGGTTTATGTAATTCAGGAGGAGTAATCTCTGTTTTGCCCTCTTTAATTGGGATATTACAAGTTTCAGAAGCATTGAAAATTATTGTTGGTTATAGAAGCTCTTTAATTGAAAGCATTATAAATATAAACTTATTAAATAATAAATTTAAACCAAGTCGATTAAGAACAGAAAATTATATAAAATACAATATAAAATCTAACTTAACTTATTGTTTATATAATTCTTTTGAATTGTATTTTAAGTATCTTTTTTTAGATATTAATCAGATTATTTTACATAAAAATTTTAGGAGTAAAAAAATAAACATTAATATTAATATTGTAGAAAGAAATGTTTATAAATATAACATACAAAAAAAAGGAAACTTCTTTTTTATACCATTATGTCAACTCAAAAATTTTTTACTAGAAATGAAAAAAATGAATATTTTATATATTAACTTAAATTTCACCAGTACTAAAATAATTTATTATTATAAAGCCTATCTTATAAGTAAACAAATAAGTAATATTTATCCTTATTTTTATCAGGATATTCCCTAATCAAAATAGGAGAGAGAGGGATTCGAACCCTCGTTAAGAATATACTTAAACAGCATTTCCAATGCTGCGCCTTAAACCACTCGGCCATCTCTCCTTTTATAATTTATAATATACATCAAATATAATTATATAATCAATTATTTAAAAAAAAAAAAATGAAAAAAAATAAACGACATATTGAAGTCTTCCTTTATCATGATATAAAATCACTTGCACAAAAAGGGTCTATTATAAAGGTTGCTCCTGGCTATGCAAGAAACTACTTAATTCCACAAAATCTTGCGGAAATTGTTAATGAAAATAACTTAAAAAAATTCATAAATATACAGAATAGAATAAAAAATAAAGAAAAAACTCTTGAAAATTACTTTAACAATCTAAAATTATATATAAATCAAATTTATATTTTAAATATAAAGAAAAAAGCCGGTAAAAATGGATTAATTTTTGGAAGAATTAATGAGAAAGAAATAGTTAAACTAATTTATGATTTAACTAAATATCAAATTAATAAAAAACAAATTAGCATGCCAGAAATTAAATATATTGGCACATATAAAGTTACACTTAATTTAATGAATGGAATTAATGCTATTATTCAAGTTCAAATAATTCCTTATTAAATTTACCTCAGTTAAATATGAATAATAGAATTTGTAACACCGATGACTTGTTGCCTCCACAAAATGTAGCTGCAGAAGAACTTTTACTTGGAAGTATTTTACTAGAACCAGATAATTTTGCTCAAATATCATTTAATCTGCCAATTGAAGCTTTTTATCTTACTGCGCATCAAAAAATTTATAAAGTAATTCTAACTTTATATTTAGAAGGTAAAAATCCAGACTTAACAACAGTAGCTGCAGTTTTACATGATTTAAATTTATTAGAAGAAATTGGTGGCTTAAATAAACTAAAAAAAATGGTAGAACAAACAATTGCTACATACAATATAGAACAATATGCAGCTTTAATACAAGAAAAATATTTAAGACGCTGTTTGATTGATTCTGGAAGAGATATTACAAGTTTAGGTTTTGATTTCAATTCTAGAATAGAGGATTTATTTTTAAAAGCAGAACAAACCTTATTTAAGGTAATCCAAAAAAAAGTGTCTAATGATTTATTACCAGTCAGTGATATTTTATTAGATACTTTTCTAGATTTAGAAAACAGACTTAATAAAAATAAACTAATTGGACTTTCCTCTGGCTTCGAGGATTTAGATTCAATGACACAAGGATTTCAACAAAGTGATTTAATTATTATCGCTGGACGACCATCAATGGGTAAAACAGCCTTTGCCTTAAATATTGGATTTAATATATGTGATAAAGAAAAAATTGCTGTAGCAGTTTTTTCTTTAGAAATGTCTAAACAACAAATTATTTATAGAATTTTATCTTATAAAACTTCAATTTCATTAATTAAACTTAGGTCAGGAAGGCTGAGTTCAGACGAATGGAAAATAATAAATCACGCATTAAAAGAATTACATAATTTAGAATTATATATTGATGATACAAGCTATTGTTCTATTAGTGACATTCGTTCAAAAATTAAAAAATTATTTAGCAAAAAAAATAATTTAGGTCTAATAATTATTGATTATTTACAATTAATGGAATCACCAAATAAATTTAATAATAGAGTTCAAGAACTCTCTCAAATTACAAGATCTTTAAAAAATTTAGCCAAAGAATTTAATATCCCTATATTAGTATTGTCACAATTAAGTCGTGCTGTAGAATCAAGACTTAATAAAAGACCACTATTGTCTGACCTGAGAGAAAGCGGTTGTATTGCCAAAGATACAATATTAATTAATTCTCAATTTTATGAAAATCTAATTGTAGACACCATATATAATAATAGTATAATCAATTATCAAATATATGTTCTAAATAATGACAAAAAAACCATAACTACTTATTCAATAAATAACGTAAAATTTACTGGATATAAATATACTTATCAAATCTTATGTGAAGGAGGATTATATATAAGGTTAACATCTAATCATAAAATTTTAACTGATAGTGGTTGGAAAAGGACAGATGCTATAACTATAAAAGATAAGATATATTATATATGCAATGCCAATTTGTATGACAAAAATACTCAAATAGTAGTAAAATCAATCTCCATCGTTAATATTACATATTACTCAAAACAGAAAGTATATGACCTACAAATTACACAATATAAAAATTTCATAGCAAATTACTTAATAGTCCATAATTCTATAGAACAAGATGCAGATTTAGTTCTAATGTTATATAGACAAGACTATTATAATCCTAATGCGATAGATGATAACATCTGTGAAATCATAATCACTAAGCAAAGAAACGGTCCTATAGGAACAATTAAATTAAAATTTGATGCTAGTACAACAAAATTTTCCACTCTTAATTTGCCGTATAGAAAAGATAAATTCAATTAACTTATTAAAATTTATTATATGCCAAGAACCAGAATTGAACTGGTGACACAAGGATTTTCAGTCCTCTGCTCTACCAACTGAGCTATCCTGGCTTATTCAAGTTATTCCAGATAGATATAGAATAATCATGATTCACCCATTTTAATATATTAAAATTTAATTATCAAGTGTAATTATATGTATATAATTCATATATACATATAATTACACTTGCACTAACTCCCTAGTTTCTGGTTTAGGATGTATACCATTTTCTAAATTTTCATTATTTTCATTTCCCTCATTTAAGATTGGCTTATTGTTATCTATTGAATTTTTATTTATCAAAATAATAACTTGATTGTTTTCATCTAAATCCACTACAGCATTATCTGAAGATTGTAATCGTTGAGATAAGATTTCCTCAGCAAGTTTATCTTCTAATAAACGCATAACAGCTCTTCTCAAAGGACGAGCACCATAAACTGGATTGTAACCTTCCTCTATCAATCTACCTTTAAAACGATCTGTTACTTCAATTTTTATATTTTTTTTCTCTAATCTCTCAAAAACTTCTTTCAACATTAAATTAGCAATTTCACCAACTTCATTTTTAGTTAATTGTCTAAACACTATAATTTCATCTAAACGATTTATAAACTCTGGTCTAAAATATTGTTTTAGTTCTTCATTAACCAATGAACGAATACGATTATAATGTGACTCCATTTGACTGGCAGATAATTCAAATCCCAAATTACTACCACCTTTATCTATGACTTTTGAGCCAATATTAGATGTCATAATTAATAAAGTATTTTTAAAATCAACAGTATGTCCCTTAGCATCAGTTAATCTACCATCTTCTAAAATTTGTAATAATATATTAAAAACATCTGGATGAGCCTTTTCAATTTCATCAAATAATATAACTGTGTAAGGTTTACGACGTACAACTTCAGTTAATTGTCCTCCCTCATTATAGCCAACATAACCAGGTGGAGATCCAATTAGCTTAGAGACTGTATGTCTTTCCATATATTCAGACATATCTAAACGAACCATTGCACTTTCAGAACCAAAGAAATAAGATGCCAAGGCTTTAGTTAATTCAGTTTTACCTACACCAGTTGGACCTGAAAAAATAAAACTTGCAATAGGTCTATTAGGATTTTTTAATCCTACTCTAGCTCTCCTAATAGCGCGTGATACAGCACTGACTGCTTCATCTTGTCCAATAATCCTACTATGTAAAGTTTCTTCCATATTAAGTAATTTTTCTGACTCAGATTTAGTTAATTTACTTAAAGGTATACCAGTCCAAGAGGATACAACAGCCGCTATATCTTCTTCTGTTACTACAGGAGGATCTTTTTCAACTTTAGTTTCTATTTTTTTACTTTTAGCTAGTGCAACTATTTGTGATTTAATTTCTATTTCTCTTTCCCTTAAATTAGTAGCTTGAGTAAAGTCTTGTTCCCTAATAGCTTCTTCTTTTTGCTTTAAAATTTCTTTTAACTCTTTATCTAAATTAGATTCAACTTTAGGCGTTTTAGCTTGCATGAGACGAACTCTAGATCCTGCTTCATCAACTAAATCTATAGCTTTATCTGGTAAAAATCTGTCTGAAATATATTGATGCGATAATCTAGCTGCAGCATTTAAAGCTTCATCTGAAATCACAAGTTTATGGTGTAGTTCATACCGATCTCTCAATCCATATAAAATCTCTATTGTTTCTTCCACAGTAGGTTCGCCAACAATAATTGGTTGAAATCTTCTTTCTAAAGCAGCATCTTTTTCAATATGTTTACGATATTCTTCTAATGTTGTTGCACCAATACATTGTAGTTCTCCTCTTGCTAAAATAGGTTTTAAAATATTAGCAGCGTCAATTGCACCTTCTGCTGCTCCTGCACCTATTAGAGTATGAACTTCATCAATCACTAAAATGACATTGTTTATTGCACGGATTTCATCAATAATTCTTTTTAATCTTTCTTCAAACTCTCCTCTATATTTAGTACCTGCGATTAATAATCCTATATCTAAATTTACAACCTGTTTATCTTCTAATAAATTAGGGACATCTTGTTTAGCAATTCTTTGAGCTAAGCCCTCTGCTATTGCAGTTTTCCCTACTCCTGGTTCTCCAATTAGCACAGGATTATTTTTAGTTCTTCTTCCTAAAATTTGTATGACTCTTTCAATTTCTTTTTCTCTTCCAACAACAGGATCTAATTTACCTTCAATAGCTAATTGAGTTAAATTAACTCCAAATTCTTCAAGAGTGGGAGTTTTACTTCTCACATAGCCATAAGCATTCGCGTTAACAAATTCAGACTCTTCAATAATTAGATCCATTGTTTGTTGACGCAACTGTTCCAAATCTACTCCCAAATTTTCTAAGACTTTCGTTGCAACACCGTCACCTTCACTCAGAAGACCTAAAAGAAGATGTTCAGTACCAACATAATTATGGCCAATAAATTTTGCCTCTTCTATTGCTAATTCCAAGACTCTCTTAGCACGTGGCGTAAATGGAATTTCTACAGCTACAAACCCTGAGCCTCTACCTATAATTTTCTCTACTTCAATACGGGCATCTTTTAGTGTTACTCCCATTAATTTTAATACCTTTGAGGCTAATCCATTGCTTTCCGCTAATAAACCCAATAATACTTGCTCTGTGCCAACAAAATTGTGTCCCAATCTTCTAGCCTCTTCTTGAGATAACATAATCGCTTTTATTGCTTTTTCTGTAAAGCGTTCGAACATAACAGGATCCAAAATTTATGTAGGTTGATAAGACTCAATCTTTTATCCTAAGCAGGACAATAATTCTAAATTTAACATAGAAAAATATGATTTATGATTCGTTTTGTTTTATAACAAAAAGAAATCTTTATTAAAGATAGATCAGATAGAAAATAAAAGGCCATTTATATTATAAATGGCCTTTTATTTTCTATCTGATCTATCTTCTTGACAAAAACAATAAAAAACAATATTTGGAATAAAATTTGATAAACAATCTATTTAATAGTTAAATTTAATAATAGACAAAATATTGTAATTGTCTTATAATTGTATAATTATAGATATATAATATTCAATAAGAAAAAATATTATTTTTACACATATTAATGAATTTGATTTATGGCTAATCAAATAAAAGATATAGAATCAGCATATATAAAACAAAACTTGCCCTCTATAAAAATAGGGGATTTAATAAAGATTGGAGTCCTTATAAAAGAAGGAAATAAAGAAAGAATTCAATATTCTGAAGGAATAGTCATTGCAAAGCATAATGCTGGACTAAATACAACAATCACTATAAGAAGAACATTACAAGGAATAGGAGTAGAACGGATTTATCTAATACATTCTCCTAAAATTACTAGTATAAAAATCTTAAAGCATTTTAAAACTAGACGTGCAAAAATTTTTTATATTCGCAATACTAAAACTAAAAAACTTAAAGAACAAATTCAATAATCAATTTGAAACATATAATATATATTTATGTTGAAATTTTAATTAATAGATGTATAGCTCAGTTGGTTAGAGTATCACGTTGACATCGTGAAGGTCACTGGTTCGAGCCCAGTTACATCTAGATATTCCCAAAGATGGGTCGGTGCCCGAGTGGTTAATGGGGGCGGACTGTAAATCCGCTGGTTTTGCCTACGTTGGTTCAAATCCAACCCGGCCCAAGTAAAATATGCCTTTGTGGCTCAGTGGTAGAGCATCCCCTTGGTAAGGGGAAGGTCGCGAGTTCAATTCTCGCCATTGGCTTAAATTTTTAATGTATTAAATTTTATAAATTTATACTGTTTTTTATACTATTTATAGTACACAAATTAGGAGAAATAGATGCATATATTATGGATAGGTAAAACTTTTCCTTTTTGTGGTAATGTGACCTATACCAAAGAGGTAAGTAAATATTTAACAAAAAATAATAATCAATTCAGTTTAGTACATTTTTCTTGTAATCAGAATTTTTATTTTAACAAAAAATACTCACATATTTCATTGTTGGCAATTTACCAATCACAGTTATATACAATTCCTTGTTTCATTTCGACATCATATATCTTTTATATAATTAAGGCATTGGCACCAGATATAATTCATATCTCTTTAAGTTTATCGCCTCTAGACTTAATATTACCTAGGATAGGTAAAATTTTAAATATTCCTATAATCGGTACTTTTCACCCTGCATTTAAACTCAATATTCGTTTAATTAATAATTACAAAACTATTATCAATACGAAGAATGAAAATATATATAATCAATTTAATTTTAGCGATATTGACAACAAAGGAATTTTTAAACGTCAGTTATTAGTTTATAAATTCTATATTCCTTTTTTATACAAGTATTCTTCTGTTATTGTTTTTTCTCGATTACAATTTAGGCTAATGCAAAAAAATGGCCTAAAACAATGTATTCTCCATAGAATACCAAATGGAGTTAATTATAAAAGATATGATTACATTAGATTATCACTTAAAGAATATTTAAAATGTAAATGTACTTTTTTATACCAAGGCAGAATTTCTCCTGAAAAAAATTTAGAAAAAATATTAAAAGTTTGGCTAAATCAAAAAATGGGAATAAATTGTAAATTCTTAATTATTGGTAATGGACCGCTTGTTTATAAGCTAATGCATAAGTATAAACCTGAACAAGGTTTTATATGGATGGGATGCATAAATAACGAATTAAGAAAAATTAACTTAATAAAGTCTAGCAATATTTTTTTACTTTCTTCTCTAATAGAAGGTTTATCCATTTCTTTGTTAGAATCCATGTCATCTCAATTAGCATGTATTTCAACAAGGAGTGGTTCAAGTCAAACTGTATTACGTCCAGATAATGGTATTCTTATTTCTCATAAAAAAATTCTCTCCCAATTAGAAATCTTATTACCTCTCTTAAGAGATAACAATGAAATAAGAAAATTACTAAGTAAAAAATCAAGAAAAAAATTAATAGCCCATTATTCGTTATATAATAACATAAAAAAATTAACAAATTTATATAATAAAAATTAAAAATCGCTATATTTTATCTAAGTCTTAATTTCAACTAAGATTCAATAAAATTTTCATCTTTTATAAACAAAGCATTTTTCTTCAATTGTTTGATTAATCCTATCATTTGTGAATTACTTTTACCGGGTGCTACCATAGGATAACAATTTTCTTCTTTGCTAACATGACAATCTATAATAATAGGTTCTTTTATAGAAAAAGCCTTTTCAAACGAATAAATTAAATCGTATTTATTTTTAACACATATTGCTTTAATTCCAAACGCTTTGGCTAATTGTACAAAATCTGGCATTCCTTGATTCATATTAGAATGAGAATACCTTTCTCCATAAAAGGCCTGTTGCCATTGCCTAACCATACCTTGCCAAAAATTATTTATTATAATAATTTTTACTGGCAATTTATATTGAGCTATAGTTGCTAATTCTTGGCAATTCATTTGAAAACTTGCATCGCCTGTAATGCATATAACTGTTGATTCAGGATAAGCAATTTGTACACCAATAGCAGCAGGAAGACCATAACCCATTGTTCCAAGTCCTGCACTAGAAATCCATTTACGAGGAGCTGTATTAATCAATTGTGCAGCCCACATTTGATGCTGACCTACATCTGTAGTAATAAAAGCAGTAATATTCTTATTGATATTATTTATTTCCTTAATCACTTCTTGAGGCAATAGTTGAATACTTTCTTCATTATAACTTAATGGGTAATCTTCTTTCCAATGCTTAATTCTTTCAAGCCAAGATTGAGTTTGTTGTTTATCAACTTGACATTCTTTTTGAACATACGCCAAAATTTTTTGCAAAACACATTTTATGTTTCCTATTATTGCTACTTGAGGTATTCGATTTTTACCTATTTCTGCAGGATCAATATCAATATGTATTACTTTAGCTTTACAAGCAAATTCATCTAATTTGCCAGTAACCCTATCATCAAATCTAGCGCCCAAAGCAATTAATAAATCACATTCACTTACTGCAAAATTCGCATATGCAGTCCCATGCATGCCGAGCATACCTAAAGATAAAGGATGAGTATCTTCTATAATCCCTTTTCCCATTAAAGTAGTGGTAATAGGAATTTGAAAATATTCTGCTAAAAATTTTATTTCTTTATAAGCATCTGAAGATATAGCACCTCCTCCTACATATAAAAGAGGTTGATTGGATTCCTGGATCAAAGAAACTGCCTGTTTTATTTGTTTATAACTAGTTTCAGGAATTCGTCTACATCCAGGTAAGTCAATTTGATCAGGATTAGTAGGAATATAATGAAAACTTTCTAAACTTACATCTTTAGGAATATCAATCAAAACAGGTCCTGGCCTACCGTGTTTAGCAATATAAAAAGCCTCTGCTACAATTCTTGACATATCTCTCGGATTACGTACAACATAAGAATGCTTTACTATTGGTAATGTTATGCCAAATATATCTGTTTCCTGAAAAGCATCTGTTCCAATAAATGGCCTAGCTACTTGACCTGTTATTACTATAATGGGTATTGAATCCATTTGTGCTGTTGCTATACCTGTTACTAGATTAGTTGCGCCAGGTCCTGAAGTGGCAAAACAGACACCGACTTCGCCTGTAGCTCTTGCATAAGCATCAGCTGCATGAGCTGCAGCTTGTTCATGTCTAACTAAATAATGAGAAATTAAGTTTTTTTGTTCCCAAAAATATAACTCATCATATATAGGTAGAATAGCTCCTCCAGGATAACCAAAAATATGTTTTACACCATGTCTAACTAAACTGTCTATTAAAGCAAAAGCTCCAGTTTTTTTATGATTTATCATCTAATCTATCCTCTTAGTTAAAGACAAGATTTTTGCTATGTTAAATTTAACATAGATTTTAATGTAATAATTATAAATATGATAAATAATATTATTAGAGCTGTACTTATAAATTTTTTAAAATTAAAAGGTTTATTATAAATGTTTATAATAGGTTGTAAAATCGTTAAAATTAAACCTATTGTAATACTAAAAAAAAATCTAATAAAACGTAATAAATTATCAATAATCATTAGAATTAATTTTACAAAGTATAAAAAAACAAAAAAATATGAATAATAATCATTCTAATATAAATCAATCAGTAAATAATTTAAATAGAGTACAAATATTAAGCGAAGCCTTACCCTACATACAAAAATTTGCAGGTTGTACTATTGTCATAAAATATGGCGGATCAATAATGACTAATAATAAATTAAAAGAATCTATTGTTAATGATATAATCCTTTTATCGCATGTCGGAATAAAACCAATTTTAATTCATGGAGGCGGACCAGAAATTAATTCTTGGTTAGATAAACTTAATATCAAATCAAAGTTTAAAAATGGTATTAGAATTACAGATTCTCATACTATTGAGATAGTAGAAATGGTATTAGCTGGAAAAATTAATCAGGAAATAGTTAGTTTAATTAATAAACAAGGCTCTTATGCTGTAGGTTTAACTGGTAAAGATGGACAATTAATCCAATGTGAAAGTGAAGAAGATATAGAAATAGGTTTTGTAGGTCGAATTAAACATATAAATACAAATATTATAAAAACTATAATCAATGCAGGATATATTCCTGTAATTGCAAGTATAGGATCAGATTTAGATGGACAATCTTATAATATTAACGCAGATACCGTTGCTGGTGAAATTGCTGTATCTATTAATGCAGAAAAACTCATATTACTAACTAATACGGCCGGTATTTTGAATGATGTTAATAATAATGACACGTTAATTAGATTATTAAATATAGAAGATATAAAATCTTTAATTACAGAAAGAAAAATTTCAGGGGGAATGATTCCTAAAGTTAATTGTTGTGTAAGAGCATTAGCTAAAGGGGTGCCAGCTGCACACATAATTGACGGTAGAGTTTGTCATGCTTTATTATTGGAAATTTTTACAGATCAAGGTATCGGTTCAATGTTAATTAATTCTTCAAATCAATATATTAATAATAAATATTCATTATGAATCTTATTTATATTATATGATTATCTTATAATATTCTTAATAAGGCTTAGTAGCTCAGTGGATAGAGCAGGGGATTCATAAGCCCAAGGTCGTAGGTTCAATTCCTACCTGAGCCAACAAATTTAATATTTTAAGGGGTTATAACTCAATTGGTAGAGTATCTCAATGGCATTGAGAAGGCTGGCGGTTCAAATCCGCTTAACTCCATCTATAAAAGGAGAGATGGCTGAGTGGTCTAAAGCAACAGATTGCTAATCTGTCGTACATTGTATTTGTACCGAGGGTTCGAATCCCTCTCTCTCCTAGTATAGATATAATATATATTATTCTTGCATCCATTATACTAGATTAATATGGGATTGTAGTTCAATAGGTTAGAGCACCGCCCTGTCACGGCGGAAGTTGCGGGTTCGAGTCCCGTCAATCTCGTTATTTATATTTAAATAAAATAAATTCGTTTCGTTATAGTGTTAAGGTAGGGCTCTTTTGGGTATATATTTCTTTTTGTTTTTGATACTTAGATATAATGTCTCTAAGTTCATTACCCTCTATAGTTTCTTTTTCAATCAAAATATCAACTATTTTATCTATAATTATTCTATTATCTCTTATAATTTTTAAAGCTTCTTTATAGCAATAATTTAAAATAGAACGAACTTGCCTATCAATTCTACTTGCTATATCTTCAGAATATTCAGAGCCAGAACCAAATCCTCTACCTAAAAATGGATCACTAATTTGGTTTTCGAGAGATAATGGTCCAATATTAGACATACCAAATCGTGTTACCATTTGTCTCGCCATAGATGTTACTTGTTGTAAATCATTGCTTGCACCTGTAGTGATTTCTAGATTACCAAAAACAACTTCTTCTGAAGCTCTTCCTCCTAAGGCTGCAATAATTCTTGCTAAAATTTGTCCTCTTGAAATTAGAGTTTGTTCTTCTGATGGTGTAAACCAAGTTAAACCTTTAGCTTGGCCTCTTGGAATTAAAGTTACTTTCTGCACCATATCATGATTTTTTAATAAAGTACCAATAATAGCATGACCAACTTCATGATATGCAATCAAACGTTTAGTTTTACTATCTGTTAAAACTCTTCCTTCTAGACCAGCAATTATACGATCAATTGACACATCTATTTCAGACATAGTAATAGAATCTTTTTTTCTTCTAGCAGTTAAAATAGCAGCTTCGTTCATCAAATTAGCTAGATCTGCTCCTGAAAACCCTGGCGTTCTTCTTGCTATACTTTCTATAGATACTGTTTGATCAAGTTTTTTATTTTTGGAATGAACTTTTAAAATTGCTATTCTTCCTTTTAAGTCAGGTAAATCTACTGTAATTTGACGATCAAAACGTCCAGGCCTTAATAAGGCAACATCTAATACATCAATCCTATTAGTTGCTGCCACAACAATTATACCTGTATTGCCCTCAAACCCATCCATTTCTGTTAGTAGTTGATTAAGAGTTTGTTCTCTTTCATCATTGCCTCCACCAATTCCTGTACCTCTTTGTCTACCAACAGCATCAATTTCATCTATAAATACAATACAAGGTGCATTTTCTTTAGCTTTTTTAAAAAGATCTCTTACTCTAGAGGCCCCTACTCCTACAAACATTTCGACAAACTCTGATCCAGAAATACTAAAAAATGGCACACCCGCTTCACCAGCAATAGCTTTAGCTAAAAGAGTTTTACCTGTTCCTGGTGCACCAACAAGTAATACTCCTTTTGGAATTTTAGCACCAATAGCAGTAAATCTTTCTGGTTTTTTTAAAAAAGTTACAATTTCTTGAAATTCTTCTTTAGCTTCTTCAATCCCTGCTATATCATCAAAACTAACTCCAGTTTTAGCTTCTATATTGAAACGTGCTTTAGATTTTCCAAAACTCATGGCTTGCCCAGGACTTCCTGGTACACTGCCAGATCTTCTAAATAGAAGAGCTAATCCGATAACGAATACAATAGGTAAAACTAAATTACTCAAGATATTCCATATTATTGTATTATCAGTTGAAGGATGTGCATCTATATCTATATCTTTTTGAATTAATTTATTTATAAACTCTGGTGTAGCTGCTGGCAATTCAACACGAATTAATTGATTTTTTTCTCCTAACTCAGGACTTGCGGCCTCTACTATAGCTGTATGTCCTTCGTCATATAAGTCTACTTTTTTTATTAAACCCTTATCTAAATATTCTAAAAACCTACCATAAGTCATTCTTGAAGTTGCAATGTCAATATCGTTATTATCTATTTCTGGCAAGAATAATGTTGTTGTACCTTGCCATATTAAAGATCCAATTCCTATAATAGATAGAAACCATAATAATAAATTTTTCCACGAAAATTTCATAACTTAAATACCTTTAACTGAGACTAGATTAATTTTGTTTATATTATTATATAACATTAAAATTAATCTTTAGCAACCAATTAATTTCTTATAAAAGGAGAGATGGCTGAGAGGTTTAAAGCAATAGTTTCGAAAACTATAATACGAAGATTTCGTATCGAGGGTTCGAATCCCTCTCTCTCCTATTTTGGATTAAAAAAGTTAACATTATAATATTTATACTTTATAAGTCATAATATCATATTATATTATACAATATGATATTATGACTTATAAAATAAATATAAACTTATGGTTCAGAAAGGTTCAAAAGTTAAAATATTACGCAAAGAGTCTTATTGGTATCAAGAAATCGGAAATGTTGTTCTTGTAGAGAAAAGTGGTATAAAATATCCTATTATTGTAAGATTTGATAAAGTCAATTATGCTGGAGTTAATACAAACAACTTCGCACCAGAGGAAGTAGTAGAAATTGAAGCGCCGAAAGCAAAAGCTAAGCCAAATAAGAATGAATAATAAACTCGTGTTATAACACGAGTTTATTATTCATTCTTATTTGGCTTAGCTTTTGCTTTCGGCGCTTCAATTTCTACTACTTCCTCTGGAAGTCTATAAACCAAGACTTTTCCAATCAACATCAATATTTTCTAAAATCAATGAAGAATTATATATTTGTAAAATTATCAATAAAAATAGAAAAAATAATAACATAAAAACACCCATTAAAAGAGTACTTCCCCAGCCTGGAGCTACTCTCCCATATTCTGAATTTAAAGGTCTTAAAATTTCTCCTAATCTAGTTTTTAATGCCATATTCAAAGTTTTTATTTAAATAGTTAATTAAATAATTACGTCTATATATTATAATTATAATAATAATATTTATTCACCTATTTTACACAACTAAATAAAATACATTATTTATAACTTCTATTATGCAAAATTATGCAAACTGCAACTACTTTTAGTATTTTTATTTGTAGCTTATTAGTTGGAATCACATTATATTCTGTATATGTATCATTTGGTCCTCAATCTAAAGACCTAAAAGATCCTTTTGAAGAACATGAAGAGTAAGAAAGTGGATAGTTGTTACTATCCACTTTCTTACTCTTTTTTGGGTTTATTAGCTATTCTTGGAGGATCTCTAAAGAATATAGCAAAAAACAATACCATTAGCGTACCCGTCAATAGAAAAATATAAACTAAAGCTTCCATTATTTCCTCCTAAATTGACCGATAAATATTAAATTTAAAATTATTATGCAATTTTACACAATACCTTGTTTTTTAGTACTTTTATCTCCCAGTTTCTGGAATACACCAAATTCTACTTGCTCCGTAACTTCAGGATCAATTCCTGCAAATACATCTCTAAATATAGTTCTTGAACCGTGCCATAAATGACCAAAAAAGAAAAGTAAAGCAAAACTAGCATGACCAAATGTAAACCAACCTCTAGGACTTGTACGAAAAACTCCATCGGATTGTAATGTAACTCTATCAAATTCAAAAACCTCACCTAATTGAGCTTTTCTAGCATATTTTTTTACATTTGCTGGATCTGTAAAAACTTGACCATTTAATTTACCACCATAAAAGCTTACATTAACACCAACTTGCTCAATACTATATTTAGATTCAGCACGCCTAAAAGGTATATCTGCTCTGACAATACCTTCTTTATCTACTAAAATAACTGGAAAAGTTTCAAAAAAAGCAGGCATGCGTCTTACACTTAACTCTCTACCTTCACGATCTGAAAAAACTGCATGTCCAAGCCAAGCTTCAGCAATACCATCTCCTTTATTCATAGGACCTGCACGAAATAATCCACCTTTAGCAGGATTGTTACCTATATAATCATAAAAGGCTAGCTTATCCGGAATTTTTGACCAACTTTCAGAATAAGATAAACCTTGACTTAAATAATTATCCACTCTTCTTTGTATTTCTTGTTGGAAATAACCACTATCCCATTGATATCTTGTTGGACCAAATAATTCAATTGGAGTAGTTGCTGACCCATACCACATAGTTCCTGCTGTAACAAATGCAGCAAAAAAAACAGCAGCAATACTACTGGAAAGAACCGTTTCAATGTTCCCCATTCTCAAAGCTCTATATAATCTTTGAGGTGGTCGAACACTTAAATGAAAAATACCTGCTAATATACCTATTATTCCTGCTGCTATATGATGTGAAGCTATACCACCTGGATTAAATGGATTAAAGCCTTCTGGCCCCCAAGATGGTGCTACTGGTTGAACTTTCCCTGTTAATCCATATGCGTCGGAAACCCAAATCCCAGGGCCGAATAAACCTGTTATATGAAATGCTCCAAAACTAAAACATAATATTCCAGAAAGAAATAAGTGTATGCCAAAAATTTTAGGCAAATCTAAAGAAGGTTCACCTGTTCTAGGATCACGAAATAATTCCAAATCCCAATATACCCAATGCCATATAGCAGCTAAGAATAGTAAACCAGATAAAATAATATGTGATAAAGCAACTCCCTCAAAACTCCATATTCCTGGATTAACTACACTTTCGCCAGTTACACTCCACCCTCCCCATGAATCAACTACTCCTAAACGAGTCATAAAAGGCATAACAAACATTCCTTGTCTCCACATCGGATTTAATACAGGATCAGACGGATCAAAAACAGAAAGTTCATATAAAGCCATAGATCCAGCCCAGCCTGATACTAAAGCTGTATGCATTATATGTACAGCAATCAGTCTCCCAGGATCATTTAGAACAACTGTATGAACCCTATACCAAGGTAGTCCCATTGATTAGAATCCTCCTTCATTTGGATTATATAATATTAAATTTCTCATATTTTAATATAAAATACAAAAATGTTTCTATAAATATATATTATATATTTACTTTAACTTTTTTACAATTAATCTTATATTTACAATATAAACTAAAAAATCAAAGATTAATAAATAATATAATAAGTTTTGCAAATTCAATTTTCCCCAAATAGTATCCATAATATATGGAATATTATTATCGCTTAAATCTAAATAAAAATAACGTATACCTTCAATTGCAAAGCTCAATGGATTAAGACTAGATATGATTTGTAACCATAAAGGCATAAAAGATAAAGGAGCTAATGCTGTACTAGAAAATAATAAAGGCAGATTAAAAATAAGTATTAAGGCTAAAAATTCAATATGACCAGGTATGATGAATGCTAAAGACAAACTTATAGCAGTTATTCCAAGAGCTAATAAAGAGACTATAAAAATAATCATCAAAAATGAATAAATAGATAATATTTTTGCTTCAATAAAAAAACTTAAACCGATAACTACAATTGCTTGTAATATACTTATTATAAGTATAAAAATCATAGCAGAAGAAATAATAGAAGATTTAGATATCAATGGCGATACAAGCAAACGATTAAAAAATCCAAATTCTCGATCGAAAATGATTGTCAAACCAGAATTAAGAGCTCCTGAAAAAACAGTAAAAACTATAATACCTGGTATCAAAAATTGAGTATAAGAGTGTGTTCTAACAAAAAGCTGCACAGGTATATTTCTAAATAATGCACCAAAAAGTATAAGCCATAAAATAGGTTGTAGCATTCCAGTAAAGAAAGTAATCGGTCTACGTATTGTTTGTATAATAAAACGTTTATTTAAAGCTAAAGTTTCTTGAAATCTTTTATTTATATTATTTTTATTTAGATGTAGGCTAAACTTTGGTTTAAGTATCATTGAACTATCATATAAATTCATTGTTTATTTTTTATCTAAAAAATATATAAATTATTCAAATTTAACTATATAAACATATAAGAAATAATTAATTATTATATATAATATACAAGAAATAAATGATTATATTAGAAATAATTATAATTCTTATTGTTATAATTCTAAAATAAAGGGTAAAAGGGTATTTATGGCATCATATAAAATTCACTTAGTAAATAAAGATCAAGGAATAGATGAAACTATTGAATGTCCTGATGATCAATATATATTAGATGCAGCAGAAGAACAAGGATTAGATCTACCTTATTCTTGTAGAGCAGGAGCATGTTCTACTTGCGCAGGTAAGCTCTTAGAGGGAGAAGTAGATCAATCTGATCAATCATTCTTAGATGATGATCAAGTAAAAGCAGGATTTGTACTAACATGTGTTGCATATCCTACTTCTAATGCAACAATTTTAACTCATCAAGAAGAGTCACTATACTAAACTTTAAAAAGGAAAATAAAAATAGATAAAATTGGTTAGTGTTGGGATTCAATATTGAATCCCAACACTAACCAATTTTATCTATTTTTATTTTCCTTTTTAAAGTTTAACTTCAATATCTACGCCTGCAGGTATATCAAGTTTCATTAATCCATTTATAGTATTTATAGAAGGTTGATATATATCAATTATACGCCTATGTTTACGTATTTCAAAATGTTCTCTTGAATCTTTATTAACATGAGGAGATCTTAAGACACAGTAAATTTTTCTTTTGGTAGGCAAAGTAATAGGACCTACTACAAAAGAATTGTTTTTACGTGCAGCATCTAGAATTTTTTCACATGAAATTGTTAATAAACTACTATTATAAGCTTTAAGTCGAATTCTTATCTTATTTGGCTGAATATTTATCATAAAAAATTATATTTTATAAAGTAAGGTAAGTAGGTTTTTACACGATAATTAATTATTATTTAATAATTTTAGAAACCACCCCGGCACCAATTGTTTTACCACCTTCGCGAATAGCAAACCTCATCCCTTGTTCAATTGCGATAGGATTAATCAATTCAACACTCATTTTTATGCGATCACCAGGCATTACCATTTCTACTTTTTCTCCTTCATCAGAAGTAAAGCTGGTAATAGTACCAGTTACATCGGTAGTTCTAACATAAAATTGAGGCCTGTAACCGCTAAAAAAAGGAGTGTGTCTACCACCTTCTTCTTTTTTCAAAATATAAACTTCAGCCTCAAATTGTGTATGTGGAGTAATTGTACCAGGCTTGGCTAAAACCATACCTCTTTCAATATCATCCTTTTGTATGCCTCTTAATAAAATACCTACATTATCACCTGCTATTCCTTCATCTAAGGTTTTCTGAAACATTTCAAGTCCGGTAATAGTAGTGGTCTTAGTATTTTTTAAGCCAACCAATTCAATAGTATCACCAACTTTGATTTGACCTCTTTCAATTCTACCAGTTGCCACAGTACCACGTCCAGTTATTGAAAAAACATCTTCTATTGCCATTAAAAATGGTTTATCTATATCACGTTGAGGAGTTGGAATATAATCATCAACTGCATCCATTAATTCATATATTTTATCAACCCATTTATCTTCTCCTCTCTTAATATTTGGGCTTTTAGTTAAATTTTCTAGAGCTAATAAAGCAGAACCACAAACAAAAGGTATTTCTTCACTAGGAAAATCATAACTACTTAACAATTCTCTTACTTCTAACTCAACTAGTTCTAATAATTCTGGATCATCAACTTGATCCTCTTTATTAAGAAAAACCACAATATTTGGCACACCAACCTGCTTAGCTAACAAAATATGTTCTCTGGTTTGAGGCATTGGACCATCTGCAGCTGATACTACTAAAATTGCTCCATCCATCTGTGCTGCCCCAGTAATCATATTTTTTACATAATCTGCATGACCTGGACAATCAACATGTGCATAGTGTCTTTTATCTGTTTCATATTCTACATGTGAAGTGTTGATTGTTATTCCACGAGCTTTTTCTTCTGGAGCAGCATCAATTTCATCAAATTTTTTTGCCTTGCTACCAGAAGAAAAAGCTAATGTAGCTGATATTGCAGCTGTTAAAGTTGTTTTACCGTGATCAACATGTCCTATAGTTCCGATATTAACATGTGGTTTTTTACGTTCAAATTTTGTACGTGACATAATTTTTTATCCTATTTTTTATTTTGATATTTTATATTAAAATAATTTAATTATTTTTAATAACGATAATGGGCAAAAGCTCTATTTGCTTCAGCCATTTTGTGAACTTCTTCTTTTTTACGAATAGCATTGCCAGTATAATTGGAAGCATCAATAATCTCATTAGATAATTTTACTATTATATTTTTTCCTGTTCTTTTTTTGGCTGCATTTATCAGCCATCTTAAGGCTAAATTAGTTCCCCTATAGGTTTTTACTTCAATAGGAACTTGATATGTTGAACCTCCAATCCTTCTTCCTTTTACTTCTACTAAAGGGGTAACATTTTTTACAGCTTTTTCCAAAACTTTAATAGCATTTATATGAGTTTTATCTTGAATTAAATCCATAGCTGTATATGTAATTCTTTGTGCAATGGATTTTTTACCATCTTTAATTATTCTATTAATTAACATACTTACTAATCGACTTTTATGAATTGCATCTTTATCTGCAAAAATTTTGTTAGCAATAGTTTTTCTTGACATAATATTTAATATTAATACTTAAATTTTAAAATAATTATAAGTCATAATCTAAGACTTTATTTTTTTAGCTCCATATTTAGAACGACTAGTCCTACGATTTTTTACACCTGCAGAGTCTAAAGCACCTCTTACAATATGATATCTTACACCAGGAAGATCTTTAACCCTTCCTCCTCTAACTAATACAACAGAATGTTCTTGTAAATTATGACCAATGCCTGGGATATAAGCTGTGATTTCATAACCTGATGTTAATCTTACTCTTGCAACTTTTCTTAATGCTGAATTAGGTTTTTTAGGAGTATTAGTATATACACGTGTACAAACTCCTCTTTTCTGAGGGCAAGCATTTAAAGCTGGACATTTTATATTTTTTCTTATATCTTTTCTTGCTTCTCGAATTAATTGTTGAATAGTTGGCATATTATATCATTTATTTATTATGTATCTGAATTGTTATTTTGAATTTTATATTTTTTTATAAATCTTTCTACTCTTCCTTCAGTGTCGATAATTCTTTGGGAATCCGTAAAGAAAGGATGATTACCTGACCACACATCAACATTTAATTTAGCTTTAGTCGATCCAATTTTAAAAATCAATTTCCCTTCGCAATATACTTCGGCTTCTGGATACCATTTAGGATGAATATTAGGTTTAGGCATAAAATTAATTATAAAATTATAAATTGTTATTTATTTTTATTGTTGATAAATATACAATTATTTTTTTATCTTTTTGAATATTGAGGAGCTTTTCTTGCTTTTTTAAGACCATATTTTCTTCGCTCTTTAATACGAGAGTCTCTTGTTAACAAATTATATTGTTTTAATAATGGTTTATAATTAGCATTAATTGCACATAAGATTCTAGCTATAGCAAGTCTAATTGCATCTGCTTGACCAGAAATACCACCACCTTTTACTTTAACTATTACCTCAGAGGTTGATATCTCATAATTTACTATTTCAAATGGTAAATAAATTTTACTTATGTATATAGGATTGTATTGTAAATATTTTTCGGCAATTTGACCATTAATAACAATTTTACCATTATTAAATTCACTGTTATGAGTTTTTATTAATGCACGCGCAATTGCATTTTTACGTCTTCCTGTTTTTATATAATTTTCAAGCATATTTACATATTTATTATTTATATTTTTTTATTCACTAAAACTATTCTATTTCATTAAGTTTATATTCTATTGGAGTTTGCGCAATATGCGGATGAAAGTTACTACTATAAACTTTGAAATTATTAAATAAAACTCTTCCTAATTTATTTTTAGGCAACATCCCCTTTACTGCATGCTCTATAATTCGATTCGGTAAACGTAATTTGAGTTGATTAAAACTTTCTTTCTTTAGACCCCCTGGTCTTCTAGAATTTCTAAAATATATTTTTTCATCCGCTGAAGACATAACAACATGTTTAGAATTTATAATAATAACATGATTTTTAGTGTTCCTATAAGGAGTGTAAATACTTTTATTTTTACCAGTTAAAATTCTAGCAATTTCAGTTGCTATTCTACCTACCTTATGGTTTTTAGCATCAATTAAATACCATGTATGTTGTTTTTCTTCACAGCATTTTTTGTCGGGGAAATAAGTATTATTTATTTTATCCATACAACTTGCGATTTTTTCTATTAGATTAATTATTTTATTTATATTATTTTATTATATAGCTAGGTTTTATTTTTAGTTTTGGGTAAGGTTATACCCAAACAATTTTGTAAGGCTTGCATAACCTCTTCTGCTGATTTATAACCAAAATTTTTGATTTCTAATAAGTCCTCTTCTGAATAATCTAATAGATCTGCTACTGAAAAAATTTGAGCACGTTTTAGACAATTATAAGCTCTAACAGATAAATGTAATTCTTCAATAGGAACTTGATGTAATTTTTTTTCTTCTTGACTATTATCTTTATTTTTTTCTTCAGATTCCATTGTAATTTCTTTTAGTGGTTCTAACATCTTGATAAAAAGATCTGAAGCCTTTATTATTGCTTCTTTTGGGGTTATACTGCCATTCGTTGTGATCTCTAAAATGAGCTTTTCACATAATAAAGATTCTCCATTATATTGTTCTTTAACATGAAACATTACTTTTCTTATAGGCATGTATACTGCATCTATTTTCAAACTTTCTGTTAAATTGTCTCCTGTTTTTTTACTAACTAAATCATATCCTTTACCTTTTTTAATTTTCATTTCCATTTCTAAATTATTATTTTTATCAATTGTGGCTATATACTGTCTTGGATCAACTAATTCAACACGAGGTGGTAATTCTAAATCAGATGCAGTAACTATACATGGACCTGACACTTTTAATCTTATAAATTGAGGTTCAGATAAATCACTTTTGAATACAATTTGTTTTAAGTTTAATAATATATCTAAAACATCTTCACGCACACCTTCAACAGTTGTAAACTCATGATTAATTCCAGATATTCTTACACTCGAAATAGCTAACCCTTCTAAATCAGACAACATTATTCTTCGTAACGCATTACCTAAAGTAAGAGCTTGCCCCTTATTTAAAGGGGAAATAATAAATTTTCCGTATTGGTTTGTTGGGTTTTGATTGAAAGATTCTATAGATTCAATCTGTAACTTTTTCATATTATTATATAATAATATAATATAAATTATATCTAGTTCTTTTAAACACGTCTTCTTTTAGGAGGTCTACAACCATTATGAGGTATAGGTGTTATATCTTTAATAGTTGTTATTTTCAAACCAATTGCTTGTAAAGCTCTAATAGCAGTCTCTCTACCAGAACCGGGACCATTTATTCTTATTTCTATTTGTCGCATTCCATTCTCTAATGCTTGTTTACCAGCTTTTTCAGCTGTTGTTTGTGCTGCAAAGGGTGTAGCTTTTTTAGCACCTTTAAATCCTACTTGGCCAGCGGAAGCCCATGCAACAGTATTACCGTTTACATCTGTTATATTTATAATTGTATTATTAAATGTTGATTTTATATGGGTTATGCCATTGTAGATATTTTTCTTTTGTTTTTTTACTATATTTTTTTTTATTTCTTTAACCATATTTTTTATCATTTCATTTTAATTATTTATTTTTATTCATAGATTTGCGAGTTTTAGCATTCGTTCTTGTTCTTTGTCCCCTAACTGGTAAATTTAATCTGTGTCTTTTTCCTCGATAACTTCCAATTTCTATTAATCTTTTAATATTTAATGATTCAAATTTTCTTAAATCACCTTCTACTTGGTAATTTTTTTCAATTATAGATCTTATCTTTCCTATCTCATTATCATCTAAGTCTTGTATTTTTTTTTCAGTATTAATTTGTGAGATAGAAACAATTTTTTTTGCTAAAGGTAAACCTATTCCATAGATATAGGTTAACGCAATTTCTACTTTTTTATTTTTAGGAAGATCAATTCCAGCAATTCTTACCATAGTTTTATCTCCTAGATATAATTAAGGATAATTATTAACTAATAATTATCCCTGACGTTGTTTATGTTTTTCATTAATACATATAACTATAACTCTTCTTTTTCTTTTTATTATACGACAATTATCACATATTTTTTTTACTGATGATCTAACTTTCATATTCTATCCACCTTTGAATAACTTTAATACTTTAATAAAAAAAATAAATTTTAATTTTATTCTATCATATGTTCGTAGTTTTTACTTAATAAATAAGTTTTAATTTGTTTAAGTATATCAATAGCTACACCTATTAAAATCAGCAATGAAGTTGCTCCAATTCCTTTAATTAAAGAAATTTGAGTAAGTGCTTCTATAACAGAAGGTATAATAGCCACAAAAGATAAAAAAGATGCGCCTAAAAAGGTTAAGCGATTTAATATTTTTTTTAAGTAGATTTTAGTTTTCCTACCAGGACGTATTCCTGGTATGCTTACTGCCATTTTTTTCAAATTTTCAGTAATTTCATTTGTATTAAAAAACACATTGGTATAAAAATAACTAAAAAAAAATATTAAAGTAAAATAAACCAAGGTATAAATTATTTTATTATTAAAGAATATATTATTAAATATAATGATAAGATTTCGAATCTTATCATTAATTATTATTTGACTCAAATAAACTGGTATTAAAGTTAATGAAGCTGCAAAAATGATAGGCATAATTCCACTTTGATTAAGTTTAAGAGGTAAATAATTATTATACGAGTTTATAACACCTCTTGACAATTGTTTAGCTGAAACTATAGGTATTCGCCTATTTGCCTCTTGCACATATATTATTAAAATTAAAACTGAAATCAACAAAATTATGAATACAAATAGTTTTATATAATTTATTGTCTCAAAATTAAATTTAAAAATATTTGATGTTTTCTGTAAGCTAGCAATAATATTTATCGCTATTAATATAGAAGATCCATTACCTAATCCCTTTTCAGTAATGACTTCACTAAACCACATCATTAACATTGCACCTGTGCTCAAAATTATTATTGTTTGTAAAATAAATACTCCACTCCATTCCAATGCATATTTCTTTAACCAAAATGTTACCCCTATACTTTGTATAACAGACCATATTAATGTAAGATAACGTGTTATCTGATTGATTTTTTGTCTACCAAAATCTCCTTCTTCTTTTTGCAATTTTTCTAAGACTGGTATTGCAGGAGTTATTAACTGTATAATAATTGAAGCATTAATATAAGGAACTATACCAAGAGAAAAAACACCAATTGTAGCAAATCCGCCTCCGGCAAATATATTTATCAAATTAATAACCTGATTATTAGAACTCATTTTATAAAAATTCTCATAATCAATTCCTGGTATTGGGATAAAAATACCTAATCGTGATATTGATATAATGATCAAAGTTAAAATAATTTTTTCTTTTAAAATTTGTAAATCACTTAATCTCTGTAATAGACCAGAATTCTTTTTATACATGTCAAAAAATTATATTAAATTATTTTTAATAATATTATTATAAATATCAAAATTTAAGCTCTATGTTTTGATGCTTGTTCAATACTTTTTAATTTTTTTAGTGCAATGATGGTAGCATATGCATTATTTAGCTTATTATTAGAACCTAACTGCTTAGCTAAAACATTTTTAACACCTGCTAGTTCTAAAACTATACGTACAGCACCACCCGCAATAACTCCTGATCCCAATGAAGATGGTCGTAATATAATAGATGCTGCGCCAAAGGAATTTTGAATAATATGAGGAATAGAGTAATTTTTATTTAATGGTACTTGAATTAAATTTTTTTTTCCGTCCGCAATACCTTTTCTAATTGCACTAATTACTTCACTTGCTTTTCCAATACCTATCCCAACCTGATTTAATTGATTACCCACAATTACTACCACACGAAAGCTTAGTTTTTTTCCTCCTTTTACAACTTTTGTTACTCTTTTTACTTGAACGACTTTTTCAACAAATTCAGTTTCTTGTGATTTCATGCTATTACCTTTATTATTAAAGAAATTAAAATATTAAACCATTTTCCCTAGCAGATTCAGCCAAGGCTTTTATTCGGCCATGATATGGTCTTACTCCTCTATCAAATACAACTTTGCTAATATTTTTTTTTTTGCATTTCTCTGCCAATACTTTTCCAACTAGTTGTGCTGCTTTACAAGTAGAACAATTAAGATTTTGATTTTTTATTATCTCTTCTACAGTGGAACTGCTTATCATAACATGATTATTTTCATCATTAATAATTTGGGCATAAATATGTTGATTTGATCTAAATACATATAGTCTAGGACGATCAAAGTTTCCTTTAATTTTTTTTCTTATATTTTTATGCCTTTGTTGAATTTTATTTTTATGTAAAATTTTCATATTTATTTTTTACCTGTTTTACCTGCTTTTAATTTTATATATTCTCCTTGATAATGAATTCCTTTTCCTTTATATGGTTCTGGGGAACGAAAATTCCGTATTCTTGCTGCAACTTCTCCTACTAACTCTTTATCAATACCACTAATTTTAATAATTGTATTATTTTCAATTTCTATGTTAATTGAATCAGGTACTTCAAATTTTATAGGGTGACTATAACCAAGATTTAATGTTAATGTTTTATTCTCTAATTGAGAACGATACCCGACTCCTTTGAGTTCAAGATATTTGGTAAATTTATTATTGACACCAATTATCATATTATTAATTAATGTTCTATATAATCCATATAACTCATTAGTTTTATTGTCTTGTTTATTTTTGCTAATTAATAAAATAGATCTATTATTTTCTTTTTTTAGCGTAAATTTTATTTCCTCTACAAGTTTTTTTTTTAACTCTCCTTCCTTTCCTTTAACAAAAATATAATCATCTTCTAAAGACACATTTACATTTTCCGGTATAATAATGGGTAACTTGCCGATTCTAGACATAGTTTAATCTCCGATTACCAAATATAACATAATATTTCTCCACCTATATTATTAGAACGTGCCTCTTTATCATGCATAATTCCTTTGGAAGTAGAAACTATTGCAATACCAAGTCCTCCTAATACTATAGGTATATCTTTACAACCTGCATATATTCTTAGGCCAGGTTTACTAACCCTTTTTATAGTGGTAATTACTGGCTGTCTTATTTTCCCTTTATATTTCAAATAAATTAAAATTTTATGTTGAGAAAGTCTGCCTTCGAGTTTTAATTCAAAAGAATCAATAAAACCTGTTTCTTGCAAAACGTTAGCTATATTAGAGTTAATTTTAGTATTAGGTACTTCTACTAAACTATATTTAGCTAGATTTGCATTCCTAATTCTAGTCAACATATCCGAAATAGTATCCTTAATCACACTTTTACTCCTTTACGTTGAGCTTAGATTACAAACTATCTTTTCTAAATGGCATTCCCAAAAGAGTCAAAAGTCTTTTGGCTTCTAAATCATTTAAAGCTGTTGTTACAATATTAATATCCATACCTCTTATTTTGTCAATTTTATCATATTCAATCTCTGGAAAGATTAATTGCTCTTTGATCCCCAAATTATAATTACCTCGGCCATCAAAACTATTTGTATTAATGCCCCTAAAATCTCTTATCCTTGGTAAGGCAAGGTGAATCAATTTTTCTAGAAAAATATACATTTTTTCTTTACGTAAAGTTACAGCGATACCGATAGGTGTTTTTTCTCTAATCTTAAATCCTGATATTGATTTTTTTGCATATGTAATAATAGGTTTTTGGCCAGTAATTAATGAAATTTCATTCATGTTATTCTCTAAGACTTTAGAGTTTTGTCCATCTTCCCCTAGACCTCTATTAATATTAATTTTTACTATTTTTGGTACTTGATGGATATTTTTATATCCAAAATCTCTAATTAAATCTTTAATTATTGTGTTTTTATAATAGTTATATAATTTGCTTCTCATATATTAATATTAAATTTAATTATTTTATAGTTTTAGTAGTTACTATACTATTAAATCACTTCTATTGCCAAAGAAATAATTTTTGTAAAATTTTTATCTCTTAATTCTCTAGCAATAGGTCCAAAAACTCTAGTACCTCGTGGGTTATTATCCTGATTTATTAAAATAGCGGCATTATCATCAAAACGAATATGCATACCATCGTGACGTCTAAGCATTTTTTTTGTTCTTACTATAACTGCACGTACAACATCTGATTTTTTAACTGGCATATTTGGCAATGCTTCTTTTACCACTCCTACAATTACATCTCCTATGTATGCATATTTTGCGTTGCCCGGTTTTAAAATTCTAACACACATTATTTGTTTAGCACCACTATTATCTGCCACAGTTAAATAGCTTTGATTCTGGATCATTTTTTATCCTTTAAATTGTCTTAATTTGGAGGATGATCTAATAATGTTTACTAATTTCCATCTCTTAGTTTTGCTTAATGGTCTTGTTTCTTCAATGATTACCTTATCTCCTCTTTTACAAGCATTATTTTCATCGTGTGCCTTATATTTTTTTGTACGTATTACTGTTTTATTATATTTATTATGAATTGTTGTTTTATTAACAGCGACAACAATTGTCTTGTTCATTTTATCGCTTATGACATCTCCAATTTGTTTTTTAACAGACATAAAATTTATACCTTATTTTAGTTATGTTTTCTTGTTTTGATCTCTGTTTGTATTGTCATTAGTTGAGCTAATCTATGTTTATAGTGCTTAAACAAATGAGGTTTTATACTTTGTTTAGTTGCTTTTTTTAATGATAATTCAAATATTTTCTGTCTTATAGAAATAATCTCTTTATCTAATTCCTCTTCACTTAGATTTCTTATTGTTTCTATTTTGGGAAAACTCATTTTAGTCTCCTTGAAAAGAGTTAGATATAAACTTTGTCTTAATAGGTAATTTGTATGAAGCATTTTTTACAGCCTCAATAGCTAAATCTTTTGGTATTCCTTGCAACTCAAATATTACATGACCAGGTTTAACTACAGATACCCAATATTCTGGAGAACCTTTTCCTCCCCCCATACGAGTTTCTGCAGCTCTGAAAGTAACTGGTTTATCTGGGAAAACACGAATCCATAACTTACCATTTTTACGTATATATCTTATAAGAGTTCTTCTCGTCGCTTCAATTTGCCTAGAAGTTAGCCATACAGGTTCTAAAGCTTGTATACCATAATCACCAAAAATAAGTGTATTACCTCTACAAGCCTTACCAGTTAAGCGTCCTCTATGTTGTTTCCGAAATTTGCTTTTTTTAGGAATAAGCATAATTATTTGATAAACTATTTGTATTATAAATATTTATTACAAAATCTCATTTTTAAAAATCCACACTTTTACGCCCAAAATACCATAGCTGGTTTGAGCTTTCTTATATGCATAATCAATATTAGCTCTTAGTGTTTGTAAGGGAACTCTTCCCTCTCTTATCCATTCTGTACGTGCAATTTCTGCACCATTAAGTCTGCCAGAAATTTGTATTTTTATACCTTTTATATTAGTGCGCTGAGCTTTATTAACTGTTTGACGCATTATTCTTCTAAAAGCAATACGTTTTTCTAATTGCTGTACAATAAATTCACTAACTAATGAAGCATCTGCATCTGGTTCCATTACTTCAATGACACTAATACGAATTTTTTCAGTTGGTGCCACAATTTTGCTAATTTCTCTACGTAATGCTTCAAGATTCTTGCCTGATCTTCCTACCACAAGTCCTGGTTTGGAAGATTCTATTTTTATCTCAATTTGATTTGCCTTCCGAAATATATAAATTTTGGAAATACCATTCAATTTAAACTTATTTTCTATAAAGTATCTAATTTTATGATCCTCTTCTAGAATATTTGAATACTCTTTATTTTCATAAAACCATACAGATTTATGTTTTTGTGTAATGCCAAGCCTAAAAGCTAGTGGATGTATCTTTTGTCCCATGTTTATTGTATATTCATATATTTTTTTGTAAATTAAGTTCCTAATATAATTGTAATATGACAACTTGGTTTATGTATTTGATAAATTCTTCCCTGGGCTCGTGGAGAAAACCTTTTTAAAATAGGCCCTTTATCTACATACGCATATCGAATAAAACATGCATCAGTATTCAATTTTAAATTGTGTTCTGCGTTTGCACCTGCTGATTTAATAGCTTTATTTATTATTTTAGCTGCCTTATGAGGCATAAATTCAAGTATAGTTAAAGCTTCCTTATATTTTCTATTTCTGATTTGATTTAGAATTCTATTAACCTTAATAGGCGAACTATGTACATATTTAGCAACTGCTTTTGCTAATCCTGAGTGATTATTTTGCATAACTTTACCATTGCTTTTGTTATTAACGACGAATTTTTTTATCATTTTTGATATGAGATTTAAAATTTCTTGTTGGCACAAATGAGCCTAACTTTTCTCCAACCATTTGATCTGATATATATATTGGAAAATGTTGCTTACCGTTATATACTGCGATAGTGTGCCCTATCATCATAGGAATAATTGTAGAACTTCTAGACCAAGTTTTGATTACTATTTTTTTATTTTCATTATTTAAACGATGAATTTTTTTTAAAAGTTTAGCTGATACAAAAGGTCCTTTATATAAAGAACGACTCATAATCTAACCCTTATTTTTGTAATATATATTTACTGCTATTTTTTTTTATATTACGTGTTTTTACGCCTAAAGCTGGTTTGCCCCAGGGAGTTACAGGATGTTTCCTTCCAATAGGACTTCTGCCCTCTCCACCACCATGAGGGTGATCTACAGGATTCATAGCTAGACCTCTAACTTGAGGTCTTTTTCCAAGCCAACGATTTCTTCCTGCTTTCCCCATAGTAATTAAACTTGATTCTATGTTAGAAACTTGTCCTATCGTTGCAATACATTGTTTTTTTACCAACCGAACTTCATTTGAAGGTAACTTAAGTGTAACAAAATTTTCATCTTTAGCTATAATACGTGCATAGGTTCCCGCTGATCTAGCTATTTGCCCCCCTCGGCCAGGTGTTAATTCAATATTATGTACTATCAAGCCTAATGGTATTTTATATAACGGTAGTGAGTTACCTATTTGAATTATATTATTGTCGATAGATGAAATGATTTGGCTTCCTATTTTGAGATTATTTGGACATAAAATATAAGATTTAGTACCATCTTTATAGTGAAGTAATGCTATTCTAGCATTACGATTGGGATCATATTCAATTGATGCTACTTTTGCTGTAATATCTCTTTTATCACGTTTGAAGTCAATAAGACGATATTGTTTTTTATGCCCTCTTTCCCTATGTCTTGATGTTATTTTGCCTTGATTATTTCTGCCATATTTGAAAGGCTTATGAATAACTAAATTTTTACAAGGCTTATTTTTAGTAATTATCTCAAAGTCAGAAACAGTTTTATTTCTTGTTCCTGGAGTATATGCTTTATATGTTCTAATGCTCATAATATAATTGAATTGTATAATGTTTTATTTTTAGTATATTCAAGAAATTTTATGTGAAATTTGTATTAGCTTTCTTTTGACATATTTAACAGTATGCTAATTGAACTATTTTTATCTAGAGTTATTATTGCTTTTTTTATTTCAATATGTTTTTTACTACGTTTTAGTTGGTATTTTTCCCTAATAGTATTTATTTTTGTTACTTTAACTTTAAATAAATTTTCAATAGCATTACGAATTAAATTTTTATCACTAGATTTATCAACTATAAAAGTATACTTATTTTTAAGTAATAATTGAGTTGTTTTATCACTAATTATAGCTGATTTTATTCTATCAAAATAATTAATTTGAATTTGCTTTTTCATATACATTTCCCTGATAAGTTTGATCAATTACTTCTAAAGCATTAGGAGTTAAAATTATTGTATAGGCTGACAATAAAGCTTTTAGATTTAAGTTATTAGCATTTATCACTTCAATATTTTTGATATTTCTGCTAGATAGTAATATATTATGATTACTTTTTTCAAGTATAATAAGTATTTTTTTTTCTAAGTTAATATTCCATTTCTTTAGTGCATGATATAAAACTTTAGTTTTATATTGCATCTCAAAATTTTGTACCAAATCTTCAATTATTATCATGCGATCACTTTTTTTTAATAAACATAATTTTAATGCTAAGTTCCATTCCTTACGATTAATTTTCTTTTCTATAACACGCGGTTTAGGTCCAAAAACTACACCTCCACCTTTCCATAAGGGGGATCTTATTGATCCAGCACGAGCTCTGCCTGTTTTTTTTTGTTTCCATGGTTTTTTGCCACCACCACTAACCTCTGCCCTGGTTTTAGTTGACGCATTAATAGTTCTATATTTGAGATGCCTAATTACAAAAGCTCTATGTAATAAATAGATACTATTTGAATATTCTGTTGCTGATGTATTGATTTTTAACTTAAATGGATATATTCCTCTATTTTCATTATTCCAATTTAATTGTTTAATATTTATTATCTTATTCATAAATTTAATAATCTTTATTTATCAATTGTATTCATTTCTATTATTTATAAATACTAATTAAGTTGCCAGTTTTACCAGGTATACTACCTTTAACACCAATTATATTTTTTTCAATATCGATAAGTATTACTTCTAAGTTTTTTATTGTAGTTTTATGATTACCAAGATGACCTGCCATTTTTTTTCCAGGAAAAACTCTCCCAGGTGTTGTTCCAGCTCCAATTGAACCTGGTAAACGATGATTTTTAGATCCGTGAGACATTGGTCCTCTAGAGAAATTGTGTCTTTTTTGATAACCAGCAAACCCTTTACCTATGCTATAAGCACTAACATTTAGTTTATCTCCTATTTTGAGGAAATTTAGTGGAATTTTTTCACCCAATTTTAGATTTTCAATAGTACTTGATTTAAATTTAAATTCTCTAAATATTTTTATATTTTTATCAAAAATATTAGCTTTTTTTAGATGACCTTTGATTGAATTATTAATCTTTTTACAGCTATTAGAATTATCATAATAACCTATTTGAACTGAATTATAACCATCTATATTCTGTTGTTTTATTTGTGTAATAAAACATTCACCTACCTTAATTACAGTTATAGGTATGGCTAGACCTTGGTCATTAAAAATTTGAGTCATATTAAGTTTAATTCCTAAAAAACTCATCATTATTTCTTTCCCTTATATTAAGTTACTTATAGAATTGATAACTATTTGATATTTATACACTTATAAAATGTATTAGCATCTACTAAAAAGATCAGTTAAATTACAAAATTTAAGTAATAATATACATTAATATTTAAATTTTGTCTAGCTATTATTTTTTCTGTTCGGTAAATACTATACTAAAGATAATTTCATACGATTATATTTAACATATAATAATGTATTTATATGTTAATAGGAGTATTATCAAA